CCTGGAAACAAATGGACGCGTTGCTAGTTCCATACAGATTACTTCGCAATACAATTTCTTTCAAATTCATTAAAATCTCATGTACTGATTCTTGAATACCCACTATCGTAGAATATTCATGTGGTATTTTTTCAAATTTTGCTCGGGTGATGCATGTTCCTTCTATTTCCCCCAGCAAAGCTCTTCGTATTGCAATGCCTATTGTATCGGCTTGTCCTTTCTGAAGTGGAGACAGAATAAAGCGTCCATAATAAAGACGCTTACTATCTGCTCTTGATTCAACACACTTCCACCGTAGTGTCCGAGTAGATACTCTTACTTTCTCTCGAACCATATTAATATTATTTGATCAGCTCATTGAATTGTTTATTTCTCTTGAAATCTATTTCATTTTTATTTCTATACACGTCTTTTCTTAGGGGGCCTACATCCATTATGGGGCATAGGGGTTACATCACGTACGAAACTTAATGGTATACCACTTCTTCGAATAGCTCGTAATGCTGCATCCCTACCGAGACCGGGACCTTTGATCATCACTTCTGCTCGTTGCATACCTTGATCTATGACTGTACGAATAGCCTTTCCTGCTGCGGTTTGAGCAGCAAATGGAGTCCCTCTTCTTGTACCTTTGAATCCACAAGTACCGGCGGAGGCCCAAGAGATTACCCGACCTCGGACATCTGTAATAGTTACAATGGTATTGTTGAAACTTGCTTGAACATGAATAACGCCCTTTGGTATTCGGCGTATATTCTTACGTGACCCAATCCGGGCATTTCTCCGTGAACCAGTTCTTCGTATAGATTTTGCCATACTTTACTTTATCATCTTATAACGAGAAATTCGAGGTATATGGATATATCCATTTCATGTCAAAACAGATCCTATTTTTGTATTGGTTACTTTATGTTATAGAGTCCATTTTCAAAAGATTATCCTTGTCTTTGTTTATGTCTCGGATTGGAACAAATTACTATAATTCGTCCTCTCCTACGGATCAATCGACATTTATCACAAATTTTACGAACGGAGGCTCTTATTTTCATAGTTGTCATTCCTAAACTGAATTCTGAGTATACTTATTGGAAGAAAATCAATTTCTTGAAATTTGAAACCCCAACCTCGAATTGTATTCTCATCAAAGAAATGAAATGCTGATGGTTAAAAAAAAAGCACCTAATCATTCGAATCCTTGTTATTATGAATTAGGAATCCATTTTTTGTTCTTTTCGTTTTAGTTAAAACCTCTCGAAATATCAAATAATGGTAAGAGTAATTAACACGTCTTTTTTTCTTTTGACAAATAGTCAATTCTATTTTTGCGACAATTCAGATATAAAAAAGATTACCATATATAACACAAAATTTCTCCCCCAATTCCTTCCAGTCGAGCCTCTCGGTCTGTCATTATCCCTTGAGAAGTAGAAAGAATTACAATTCCCATCCCGCCTAAAATTCTAGGAATTCGTTGATAGTTAGAATAGATTCGTAGACCAGGCCTACTGATACGTTTTAAATTTAAAATAGTTGGATACATTCCTTTTCTATTCCTTCTATGTCGTAGGGTTACAACCAAAAAATATTTGTTGTTTTCCTGATGTTTTCTCACGTTTTCAAGAAACCCCTCTCGTAAAAGCATTTTTACAACGTTTTCCGTGATGTTAGTAGATTCTATTTGAACCATCCCTTTTCTATTCATGTCAGCATTTCGTATAGAGGTTATTACGTCAGCAATAGTGTCTCTACCCATGATAAATTTTAATTTTTGTTGCCTCCACGTTTTTGATCTAATCAACATGCTTTTTTGACTTTTTATGTAATAAAATTATGTAATAAAAAAAAATATTCAATAACTCAATAACAATAAGAATGTTTAAAAATGTTTAATATTATATTATAAAATAATATAAACAATAAAATACTTCAAATTATTTTATTGAATTGTCAAATATTTGAAATAAATAAAGAGATACGCGTCAGATAAAATTTGATTCACTAAATTTAAGTTATCTATTTCATTCAATAACTAAGTAGACGAGTAGGACTCTACTCTATTAAACTCTATTAAGTCGGATGTGATACTATAATACTTCAGGTGATAATGAAATTATTTTAGTGAAATTTAACTGTCTCAATTCTCGGGCAATCGCGCCGAAAACTCGAGTTCCTTTTGGATTTCCTTCTTGATCAATAACAACTGCTGCATTGTCATCATATCGTATTATCATGCCGTTGTTGCGTTTAAGTTCTTTACAAGTACGAACAATTACAGCTCTGATCACTTCTGATCTTTCTAGAGATGGGTTTGGTAATGCATCCGTAATCACAGCGACAATAATGTCGCCAATATGAGCATATTGGCGATTACTAGCTCCTATGATTCGAATACACATCAATTTTCGAGCCCCGCTGTTATCCGCGACATTCAAATGGGTTTGAGCTTGAATCATATCATTTTTGTTTTGAATCTGTTCTTTCAATGCAAAGAGAAAGTCGAAGTAAAAAAAAAAAAAGAAATATTCTTGTTCAAATTCAAAATAAAAGAAACCCACAATTGTTTTTTTATCTCTAAGACTTTTTTCCGTCGGTCTACCTGTCTAACCTGACATAATAAATTGAGTTCGTATAGGCATTTTGGACGCCGCTATTGAAATAGTCTTTCTGGCTATATTTTCTCCAACTTCACCCATTTCATAAAGTATTCTACCTGGTTTAACGACAGCTACCCAATATTCGGGGGATCCCTTCCCTGAACCCATACGTGTTTCCGTAGGTCTTAACGTAACAGGTTTGTCCGGAAATATACATACCCAGATTTTTCCACCACGGCGCACATTTCGGGTCATTGCCCGCCGACCTGCTTCTATTTGTCTAGATGTAATCCAAGCGGGCTCAAGTGCCTGAAGAGCATATTTACCGAAAGAAATACGGCTTCCTCGAGAAGATATCCCTTTCATTCTTCCTCTATGTTGTTTACGAAATCGGGTTCTTTTGGGGTTATAGTGGATGGTTCTTTCTCAATACCATCTCTACTACAGAAACGGACATGAGAGTTTCTCCTCATCCGGCTCCTCGCGAGCGAAACGATTCCAATTTTCTAATTTTCGTAAAATATACTGAATCCTGGATTTTTTAAGATTTCAATTAATCTATTCTAAATTCGAAATTTTGATATCTTGTTTGGATTTAGAAACATTTAAATCAATTTGATTTATGAAGAATGTGTTTTTGTTATTTCTTTTTGCTTTGATTTTTTATTCAAAATTAAAAAGAAAAGAATCGAATGAGATTGAATAGCAGTAATCTACTAAAAAACTTCGCGGGCGAATATTGACTTTTTCAAATCTATTTCAGCTGTAGGATTCGTTCATGCCTTTTGGGAATAAATGAATTGGTTCCTGGTTCGTTTCGCCATCCCACCCAATTAATTATTAAGATTCGTTTTTCAATGGAATCCCCCGTATTCGTGGGTTCTTTCGTTCCCATTGCTTCTCAATTCATGGTTAGGTTTGAATTCTACAACGGAGCCCCCTTTTTCTTGAGTCAATCTTCTCAGTCTTTATTGGCTCGAGGCTCTTGATTATTTTTTATTTTTATATGAACGAACTGATTCGCCCATAACTAGATCAATCCGTATTGATGCTTTATTACATTGCCTTATTTGATTTGTGTTTTTCTGAGAGGACTCATAAACCTTACATACATATTGGAATTATATATCATTCAATTTTTTTTTCTAGCTTTCTATCAACCTTCCTTTTATCTGTATACTTTATTTTCTATCAAAATTCGATTGGTTTTCTTTTCTATGCAATACAAGAAATCTTGCAGTTGCTACAAGTATATGATCAATATATCATATTTTGACTGCTTTTTGGTATCCAGATAATGCAAAGCGATGAGTTGGTTATTAGTTCTATAGTAATGAGTTCATAGTAAAGGTCGGTTCCTTTTTTTAATCCTATCTTCTCAAAAAAACTAACGAGTCACACACTAAGCATAGCAATTCTATAAAATCATTAATCATTTTTTTATGCAATCCTATAGAAATTAAGAATTGTCATTAAAAAAAAAAAATTCAGAAATAAAAAAAAGACTGAAAGCAAAGAGTTTGTTGTTTTTTATTTTTTTTTGCAATGGATATCGCATAAAGAAGAAAGACAAGTAACGTATTCTTATTAATCCTCTAGAAATATCCAAATTTTTATGCCTAATACCCCATAGATCGTTCGGACTGTATAGAAACAATAATCAATTTTAGCCCGAATGGTTTGTAGAGGAACCCTACCTTCTCTGATCCATTCGACACGTGCTATTTCTTTTCCATCGAGGCGTCCTGCAATTTGGACTTGAATTCCTTTTGTATCCGCCTGTTCAGTTAATTCTATTGCTTTTTTCATTGCTTTTCGAAACGAAACTCGATTCTTTAATTGCCCCGCTATAAATTCTCCAAGAATATTAGGTTGTCCATAAGGGCTTGGAATTCTTGTCACAGTAATGTTGAGTTTTTGGTTCAAACAGTTCAGTTCTTTTTGTATATTCCTCTGCAATTCTTCAACTCTTCGGATTCCACCGTCTAGTAATAACTTAGGGAATCCCATATGGATTATGACTTGAATCAGATCAATTCTTTTTCGAATTTCTATGCGTGCAATTCCCTCGACACCATAGGATATTCTCATATTTTTTTGTATATAATTTTTGATACAATGTCGTATTTTTTGATCTTCTTGCAGACCTAGGGAATAATTCTTTGGGTGTGCAAACCAAACAGAATGATGACTTTGGGTTGTACCAAGTCTGAAACCGAGTGGATTTATTTTTTGTCCCATAATCCCCCACTATTATACATAGAATAATCCGTCATATCTTCGTGCTTCTTTTTTTTTTTTCATTCATCTTTTTTAAGCATAAGAGATATTCTTTATTTTCGTCATACTCATACCAAGACGTATCTTTCAACACAATTCTTATATGGCAAGCGGTTCTTTTTATTG